AAGAAAATATTTATTTTCTGTAAATAAATTAAAAATTTATCGCTTGAACTCGGCCATAAAAAAATAAAGTAAAAAGCAATAACCCAGTTATAGCATTTAACCCAAAAAATGTGTATAAAAATACTAGGTTAACTTGTTTATTTTGATTATTTAAATAAAAAGAATACCCTAATTTTAAATAGAAGTTTAAACTAAAGGCTGCACTTGCAAGTGGAATGACCAAAATAAATAATGAATATCCAAGTTTCACTAATAATATTAAAATATAATACTTAGTTAAAAACAATATAAATGGTGGTATACCACTTAACCTTAAGATTATCAGTCTTCTCAACAAGTATATATTTGTGTTAATAAAAATTAAAGAAATAACAAGGATACTAGAGTAAACAATAAAATAAAATCATATAGCTCCTGCCATAGAACCTAAAAAAAACCAACCTGAATGAACAATTGATGATGAAGCTAATAAACTCCGAATATTTGTACAATTATTTCCTAATGATGCTCCTATAATTACCGTTAATACTCTAAAAATTATTGTTAAACTATATAAGGAAAACTCAGTATATACTAAATTTAATAAACCTAAAGGAGCTACCTTTAAAAAAACTAGTAAAAAAACAATTTGTATATATCCAATATTACTGATAACAGGGATAACCCAAAAATGGAATGGAAATATTCCAAGTTTTATTAATAAGCTTAATAGAAGTACAATAACATTAAAAAAATGAGCTTCTATTATTATAAAAATCTTAGCCCCTGAAAAAAATATTAAAATACTTGCTACTGACTGTACTAAAAAATATTTAATTGAACTTTCCGTTACTAATAATGAATTAAAACTATATAAAATAGGAAAAACAGATAAAAATCCTAATTCTATCCCAGCTCAATAAATAATTCAACTAGAAGAGGAAAGCCTAACAATAGGTCTAATAAAAGTAAGCATGATAAATAGTATTATAATAGAAGCCATAAAAAGCAACAAAGAAGTACTTTATTTTTATCAACATCAATGATATCCGTTCTGCCGGCGGTTGCTTAGAATATATACAAATTGTTTATTTACTAGTCTTTTTATTAAAATGTCAAAAACACCATTTCATTTAGTTGAATATAGACCATGACCAATTTTAATTGCCAATGCTATTGCATGTATACCAGTTGGTTTTATTTTATTATGTCGATTTAATAATATTCTACTACTAATAGTTGGAGTTATTATAACCGCCTTTATTATAAGACTATGATTTCGAGATATTACACGAGAATCAACATACCAAGGATATCATAATATGTATGTTGTAATAGGTCTAAAAATTGGGATAATGCTCTTTATTGTTTCAGAGGTCTGTTTTTTCTTCGCATTTTTTTGGGCCTATTTTCATAGAAGACTAGCTCCAACTGTAGAGATTGGAAGTAATTGGCCTCCAATAGGAATTACTACTTTAAAAGCCTTCCAAGTACCCCTTTTAAATACAGCAGTACTACTACTGTCAGGAGTAACTGTTACATGAGCCCATCATTCAATTGAGGAAGGAAAGCATTATGCTAGAGTTCAGTCTCTATTAATTACAGTAATTTTAGGGGTTTATTTCGTCTTCTTGCAATATGGAGAATATTCAGAGACTTCTTTTTCAATTTCTGATAGAGTATATGGAAGAACATTTTTTATAGCTACAGGATTTCATGGGCTACATGTTCTTGTTGGGGCGACATTCCTTATTGTCAATTTAATCCGATTATATTTTTTTCATTTAAGTAGAACTCATCATGTAGGATTTTTAGCAGCAGCTTGATATTGACATTTTGTTGACGTAGTATGATTATTTTTATTTGTTAGTATCTACTGATGAGGATCCTATTTAGTATAGTTTAATTAAAGCATTGGTTTTGTAAATCAAAGATGGTTACTATCTACTAATAGTTTATGAATTAATGGTTTTGAAAACCATCAAAGATACTGGGTTTATCCATAAATAATGATAATATTTGGCTTATCATTAATAGTACCTTTAGTTTTAACTTTTATTTATGCCAACATTTCATGAAAGGTTGGTTCTTACGATTTGGAAAAAAACTCTCCTTTTGAGTGCGGTTTTGATCCAATAAGAAAAATACGTGCTGCCTTCTCAGTTCGATTTTTTGTATTAGTAGTATTATTTTTAATTTTTGATATTGAGATTAGTTTGCTATTTCCTGTTTTAAATATAACATTTAGATTTGTTTCAAGCCAGCTTGGCTTAAGACTAGCAGGGTTTTTGGTTGTTCTTTTATTCGGATTATTTTATGAATGATACCAAGGTGCATTAGATTGAGTTTCCTCATCCTTTGATCAGCTAATTTAAGCTATTGGGCTCATAACCCAAAAATGGAATTACCTCTTAGGACCCTTTAATTTTGGTGGCAGCAGTATTATTACTCTCAAAAGGTATTGGCTTTAAAAGATGTGTTCAGCCTATAATATTTACATATTAAGGTAACTTAACTTAAGTGTAGAGTTTTGTTTAGTGGCTAAAAAAGTGCCAGCAGCCGCGGTTATACTTATTACTAAAGTAATCTACTCATTTAATATTTATTGCTAGGATATGGTTTATTTTTTGGTGAAATAGGAAAAACCATGAAACATTATCAGCTATTATAAATTAGAAATTAAAACTAGGATTAGATACCCTACTATTCTAACAACCTTATATTTAAATTTAAAGCATTAATACTACAATCAGTAAAAACTTAAAAAATATGGCGGTTGAAATATACCTCAGGGGAACTTACCTAATAATAGATAACCATCAATATACATTACTTTTATTTATAGCTTGTATGCCGTCGTCAACAGGATATATAGTTAATATATTCATTAATATTACATTTACCAATGACAGATCAAGGTGCAGCCAATATTAAAGTTCAGGCGAGTTACAATTTTAGATTTTATCCTTAATTAATTTAAATATAAAATGCTAGATGGACTTGAAAGTAAATTTTAATTTAAATATATTTATTGAATTATTCTATTTCAGTGCACAAATCGCCCGTCACTCTCGTTTTTAAATGAGATAAGTCGTAACATAGTAGATGTAGCGGAAGCTGTATCTATTTTAATAGTAAAGTATCATTATTACATTATTTTTTCAAAATAAAGTAGCTAAATATAAAGCTTAAAATCCTTTTAGAGTATGATAATACACCAAGTTTCGACCTTGGGCAAAAAGATATATTTCTTTTATAAGATTATGATAGTAGACTTATTTTCGTCAATGGATGGAATAAATACTTTTAAATCTTGGGGAATTATAGGAGCATCATTAGTACTAATAAACTTTATGTATTCACGAGTTGGTTTTATTTTTTTATTTGCCAAGGTTAGCTCATTATGGGTTAATAAAAACGATTATTGACCAATAGTTCCTATATTTTTTTCATCTATAATAATATTCATTATTATTAATAATGTAATTGGGCTATTTCCTTATACATATGGAGTTACATCAAGCTTATGATTTTGTAGGACTATAGCTATTTGTTTTTGATTTTGTTTACTAATATCTGGTTTCAGGTTTTATCCTAAGAAAGCAGTAGCTCATTTATTGCCAAGAGGTGCTCCATTTTTGCTAGTGCCATTTTTAATTATTATTGAAACTATTAGTATTATTATCCGACCAATTACTCTAACTGTTCGACTAGTTGCAAATATTAGAGCAGGACATATTGTCTTAACTTTAATATATACAGCTCTAAGTGGTAGACTATCATTTATGCCTTTAGTTTTTATCAATGTTTTAGCAGTTGGTTATATATTGTTTGAGGTTTTTGTTTGTTTTGTGCAAGCATACATTTTTACATTACTAATTAGATTATATGCATCTGAACACCCATCTTGATGTAGCTTATTCATGAGCATTTAACTGTTAATTAAAAGGAACTTATCGTCATCAAGTATGCCACAATTAAGACCTACATCTTTTATTGTAATATTAGTAAGGTTTACTCTAGTTTTATGTGTATTATTATTATTTTCTTATTTAAATTTAAACGCACAAATATCTTGTTTTAAGAGTCCAAGTAAACTACCACAAAAACTTTATTATTTTTGTTATGGCAGACTTATGCCCTGGCTTTAAGTGCCAGTAATAGATTTTTTTATTTAATCTTAACAAATCAATTATATTTTGGTTTACTCTTAAAAGGTGTAAATGCATAGAAGATTTTGATTCTTCAGGAGATTAAGTCTTTAAGAACCTTTTAAACTACTTATATTATAGAGTTATATAAGGCCCCACAAGCCCTGAGTTTACTTAACTTATAAAAGGAAAAAAATACATGTATTTTTAAAATAAATAATAATGGTACAACATGAATAATTGTTCCAATATATATTGGAACAATTATTCTTTGTCCTGGTGTTAAAAATTTACTTAATCTACCATGATTAACCCTAGTATATAGATATATACTTAGAATAGCTCTTACCAATATTAATAATATTAAATTGAACGCTAGCGTTCAATTTAATATTATTAATATTGGTATTATTAGTAACTCCCCAACAAAATTAATTGAAGGTGGAGCAGCTATTCTAATTATTAAAACTAGAAATCACATTATCCTTAAAATAGGAAAAACAGATAAAAATCCTGTGGTATACATTAACCTTCGTGAACCTGATTTTAAATACGTTATATATGCTAAAAAAAATATAGCCGGTGAAGTAAATCCATGAGATACTATAATAATTATTGTAGCAGCTAACCCCCAAGCAGTATTAATTAATACTGCTGCAATAACTAATGCTATATGGCTAATTGAAGAATACGCTACAAAGGCTTTAATATCTGATTGGCGTAAACATATTAAACCTGCCAATAGACCACCTCACAAGCTTACTGTTAAAACAACTATAAGTACTGTATTAGCTAGGTGGATATGGTTTATTTTTAATATTAAAAATAAACCATATCCACCTAGCTTTAATAGTACACCTGCCAATAATATTGAACCTGCTAACGGGGCTTCTACGTGAGCTTTTGGTAATCATAGATGGAATAAGTACATAGGAAGTTTAACTAAAAATGCAAGAACACAGGCCATCACATATCAGTTAGAGTTAGTCCTTATTTTAAGACTAAGGATTATATAAATATTATAAGCTGAAATTTGACCTCCAAAATCGATAATAAAAAATAATAATGGTAATGATGCTCCTACGGTATATAATATTATATATCTACCAGCTTGAAGCCGCTCTGGCTGGTAACCTCAACCAATAATTAAAACTAAAGTAGGAATTAAAGAAACCTCAAACCAAACATAAAATAACATAATGTTATTCACAGAAAATGCATTGAATAAAACAAACACCAAAAACAGTACATAAAAAATAAATCTCTTTATTTTTATATTGTATGAACATAATAGACACAAAAGTAGCAAAACGGAGGTTAAAAACATCATTAAAGTAGAAGCAGAATCAAACATAAAAATTAGATACTCCGTATATATAAAATTTTTATATAGAAAAATAGTACAAAATAAGATAGAAAGAACACTTATGACAAGTGTTCTTTCTCAGCTAATAAATATTAATGATAAGTATAGTATTCTAATTATTGACAACATAAAAGGAAAATAGGAATATAATATCCCAGATCAAAGTTAGCAGCTCAAATCAAAATATTTTCACTCATATTGAGATCTTTTACTTGGAAGGTAACTATATGGTGCTATACTATAAAAAACAAATTAAAGAAATCTATCTATATTTGGCTTTGAAGGCCAATAGTTTAATTTAACTTATTAATTTGAGATAACTATCGTTAATAAATTTACAATTTATCGCTTGAACTCGGCCATCAAAACTATTAATTAATAAAATCATTTAGGCTAATAGCCTCAATTACAATTGGTATAAATGAGTGATTGGCCCCACAAATCTCAGAGCATTGACCATAAAAAACCCCAGGAAGTTGAGCATATATGTCTATAGAATTTAACCGTCCAGGTACAGAATCTATTTTCACCCCTATTGATGGAAGTGCTCAAGCATGAATAACATCTGCAGAAGTAGTAATAACAGATGTTGTAACACCATATGGGATTATAGGACGATTATCAACTTCTAATAATCGGTAGTCTCCTAAATTTAGGCTGTCAGTTTGTACCATGTAGGAGTCAAATGAATTTATATTTAAGATTGGAACTTCATAACTTCAATATCATTGGTGCCCAGTAGCTTTTAGTACGACTCCATCATTATTATGTTCGTCAAGTAAATAAAGAAGCCGTAAGCTGGGTAAAGCTAATCAAATTAACAATAATGCCGGAATAATAGTCCAAAAAATCTCTAAAAGTTGAGCCTCATGTATTATTCGAGAAGAATATTTATTTATATAAAATTTTGAACCTAACAATACAACTAAAGTAAAGATACCAATTAATAAAATTATAGCATGATCGTGAAATATTAGTATTTCAGCTTGAATTGGTGAAACTGGATCTATTAAGTTTAGCTGTCCTCATAACCTCATAAATAAGCAAAAGAATATTTCTTACTTGGCCCCTTCAAAGCCATGCTTTAACAATAAGCTATTTACTTAAAGATTAAGTTTATACTATATTTAAATTTGCAATTTAATATTTTTATTTTAAATTATAATCTATCACCATGAGGTATTTTTTATTTGACAAATAAATATTTTAATAAATTAGATAAGATATAATTTATTAAGGATTCAAGGTTCAATTATTAATAAAAGAAAAAAACCAAAGTAACTAATAGAAAGACTTTGAGCAAGAAAAAAGAATGGCGGCTCAATTGGACAAGCACCTAATCAAGTTAGTAAAGTAAAATTAGCAAGTAGGCCCCAAAAAATTATTTGGTAAAATAAATTAAATGGAGTAACCAAAGACCAATTTAAATTACTCAAAGGTAAAATATATAAAATAAATACGGACATAGCTAAAGCAACTACCCCTCCTAACTTTGATGGAATAGACCGTAAAATTGCATAAGCAAATAAAAAATATCATTCAGGTTGAATATGAACTGGTGTTACTATTGAATTTGCCAAAATAAAATTTTCTGGATCAATTAACATAGTAGGAAAAAAACTTCTATTAATCACAAGGAATAAAAGAACAACCAAAAACCCTACTAGATCTTTTCATGTAAAATATGGATGAAATATAACTTTATTAATATGATTAATTCTACCTAAAGGGTCAGTAGAGCCCTTATCATGTAAAAATATTAAATGAATAGCAGCCAGACCACCAATTAAAAACGGTAAAATAAAATGTAATGAAAAAAATCGATTTAATGTAGATTGACTAACAGAAAATCCACCTCAAAGTCATTCTACTAGTATACTACCAATATATGGAATTGCTGATATTAAATTAGTAATTACTGTGGCAGCCCAAAATCTCATCTGTCCTCACGGTAATACATATCCTAAGAAAGCAGTAGCTATACATACTAAAAAGATAGAAACCCCAATCATTCATGTATGAACTTGAGTAATAAAACTTTGGTAATAAAGTCCTCGACCAATATGAAGATATAAAAAGACGAAAAATATAGAAGCTCCATTTGCATGTAATACACGTATAATTCAACCACCAGGTACATCTCGTATAATATGAATAACAGAATAAAAAGTAGTAACTAAATCAGCTGTATAGTGTATTGATAAAAAAATACCAGTAACTAATTGTAACCCCAAAATTATACCTAAAATAGACCCACTATTTCAGAAAATAGAAATATTAGTAGGAGTTGGTAAATCTGTTAATAATTTTATTGAAAATAATTTTTGCAATATCATTTTATTCTATTAATTGTATTTAAATAATCATTACCATGAAATCGTATTAAAGTTACTAAAACAGAAAGACCTAATGCTGCCTCACAAGCTGTAAACCTTAATATCAATAAGAATATAAAATGTTCTCTACTTACTTCAACTAGTAAATAAAAGAAAAAAACCAAAGTAACTAATATTATGGCTTCCAAAATTAATAACATCAACAAAATATGCGACTTACTTAAAATAAAAGAAGTAATAACCAAACATAATAAAATTAGCATTAAAGATAGCTCTCTCATAACTACAACATAAATCTAATAATACTCAGCACTATAGCACCAAGTGCAATAGGCAAAAATCTTTTTCAACATAATATTATCAATAAATCATATCGATATCGAGGAAACGTCGCTCGAGAAAGCAAAAACATAATAGATACAAATAAAATAGAACTAATAAACACAAAAATATTACCAACTCAAAAAAATCATACAGTTGTTCTTACTGCTATAAATAAAATTCTTATATATTCACCTAAAAACAACAAAGCAAACAGACCACCATAATACTCAATATTAAAACCAGAAACTAACTCAGATTCTCCTTCGGCAAAATCAAAAGGCGCCCGATTTGTTTCTGCTAATGTACTAGTAAACCAAATTATTAATAAAGGAATTAATATTAGAATAGGAAACCCATTTATAGCTTTATTTCAACATAATGAGCTAATAATAATTGAAGGAAATAATAATAAAATAATTATTATTACCTCATATGAAATTGTTTGAGCGGCTGCTCGTATAGCACCTAGAAAAGCATATTTAGAGTTGGAAGCCCATCCTGCTATTATTGTCCCGTACACATTTAAAGCAGATACACAAAAAAATAACATTAAACCATATAATACAAACTTTATAGTATAAAATCTAGGTAGTAAATACCAAATAAACAAGCTTAATGTAAACCTAAATGATGGAATAATATAAAATAGTAAAATATTTCTATCAACAATTACTAATTTTTCTTTAACAAATAGCTTTAATGCATCACTTAAAGGTTGAAGAAGACCAAACGAACCAACTTTATTTGGACCCTTACGGGTCTGAGTATATCCTAAAGTTTTCCGTTCTAACAAAGTAAAATAAGCAACTGATAAAATAACACATAAGCAAGTAACTAAGTTTACTGATAAATAGTATAACATATTATAGTAACGTATATAAAAGCTAAAAATCCTCGTATAATTGTATATATATTTAATTTAGGCCATAAAAGTAAATTATTAATGTTATTAATAAATTTATAAAAAGATGGGTACATTAAATATTTTGGTTCAAGTCATCCATAGTCAAGATTACTTATACCTTTAAGTACTTTAGAACAAGGCTTTCCTATTATTTTTAATCTTGGACTTAAAAAATATAAAGTTGACAAAGAATATGATTTAAATATTAGCTTTAAAGATAGCCCTATGATTACTGCAAAAATAATAATAATATTCAACCCATAATGAGCTAACCTTGGCAAATAAAAAAATAAAACCAACTCGTGAGTATATAGAAATATAAACTTACCACTTAAGATTCTTATTAAACTTAAAATTATTAATGGCAAGAAGTAGTCTTTTGTACTAAATCTACTATTAATATTGATTACTAAATTTCCCCAGCATAAAATTTTAAGGCTTCGAATAACATAAATACATGTACACATAGTAGCCAGTAATATTACTATCACAGAAAATAAATTTAATCTAGAAGTTAATATTATTTCTAAAATTATATGTTTAGAATAAAAAGCACTAACGAATGGAGCACCTATTAAACAAAGACTTCTAATATTTTGAAAAATAATTAAAATAGGCCTCTTAATTAAAATACCACCTAGTAAACGTATATCTTGGCATCCAAAGCTTATTATTAAAATAACACCAGCTACTAAAAACAATAAAGCTTTAAATATAGCATGAGTATATAAATGAAATAAAGCTATAAATGGGTTTCCTATTCTAAGACTAAATATTATTAACCCTAATTGACTTAGAGTAGATAAAGCAATTAACTTTTTAAGATCTATTTCATTAATAGCAGCCAGACCACCAATTAAACAAGTAATTCTACCACAAAAACTTAGAACCATTGCAGAATCATATATAATGCTACTAGCCATTCTTAAACGAATAACTAAATAGACACCTGCTGTTACTAAAGTAGAAGAGTGCACTAGTGCACTCACAGGAGTAGGAGCAGCTATAGCTGCTGGAAGCCATGGACTAAAAGGATATTGTGCCCTTTTAGTAAGACTTGCTAGAACAAACACAAACATTAATGTTTGTATTTGTTCTAGTAAAGGTAAAATACTAAACTGTCCAAATAATACTAAAAAACAAACACCAAAAACAAGAATAGTATCACCAATACGATTAACAATTAAAGTTAAATACCCAGCACTTAAAGATTCTTTATTTTGATAATAAATAATTAAAGCAAAAGAAGTAATACCAAGTCCATCTCAACCAACAAACAGTAACAAAATTGATCCAGAAAAAATTAGAAAATTTATTGAAATAACAAATCTTAATAAAATAATAATAAACCGGTTATAGTATGGATCTTCTATTATATACTTACTAGCAAAAGAAAATACACATCTAGAAATTAAAGTTACTACAAATCTAAAACTAACTCTAGTTTTATCTAAAATAATTAAAATAGGCCTCATTACTCTTGATAAATTAAATAAATTAAATTCAATTAACATAGTAGAATTTATGATACTTATTAGTAGTAAGAATAAACATATAGAAGATGAAAATAATAAAAAACAAAAACGGTTAATAAATCTATGTTTAATCATTTAATTTTAAGATTGTACCTCCTCTAAAAATAACACAAAGAACAACTAAAAAACCTAATAATAAATAAACACCTAAAAGTAGTAAAATTAATATTGGTATGCTTGTACCACTAATTCTTTCATTATTAAAAAGTTGTATTTTTTGGTTTATATCATAATCAAAAAATACAAAAACACATATTATTAAAAAAGCAAGACTTCAATAATTAAAGATTATATTTAATTGATAATTTCTACTAACTATGCATACATAAATAAATATTACTAATAATCCACCTACAAAAATTAAGAAGAGTATATAAGCGTATCATGCTCTAACTATCGATCTTATTTTTAGAGCAATTATTACTCTAAAAAAAAACAATAAAATACCAACACCTAGAGGATTTAGAATAAATATAAATATTATAGGAATAATAATGCAAACTAATCTCAATATCATTAAATGGATATAGATAATCTCTCCTTTTGAGTGCAAATCAAATCTTCTAAATAAAGTATATACCCCAAAAACAACTAAGTCGTTCATTAACTCCCAAAGTTAATATTTTTAAATAAACTATTTTAGAATTGGAAATAACTATAAGATAAGAAACTTATTTATCTCGACTCTAAATCAAGTGCATAATCTGCCAAGTTAAAATATAATTAAAATTTATTATGGTCCTTTCGTACTAATAATAAAGAAAAAAAGATAGAAACTGACCTGGCTTACGCCGGTCTGAACTCAGATCATGTAGGTAAGTACTGTTCGAACAGAACATACTTTCAGTATTGTTAATACTGAAAATACCTAATCCAACATCGAGGTCACAAACTTTTAAAAAATAATGCTGTTATCCCTAGGGTAGTTTATTTTTAATTAAAAATATCGTTAAATTTTTTAAAAGATTATAGGTTTATATGCTATAATGTCGCCCCAACAAAAATTAAATATAACTCCTAGGGTCTTCTCGTCTATTATAATTAATTAAAGGAATTTTCACCTTTTAAGTAATTTAACTTTAAAATCTAAAAGACAGTAAATATTCACAAATCCTTTCATACAAGACTTCAATTAAAAGCCAACTTATTATGCTACCTTAGCACAGTCAAAGTACTGCGGCCGTTAAAAACTCACTGGGCAGGTTATATCTTAAATAAATTTCATAAGACTATGTTTTTGATAAACAGTTGAATATTGATGGCCGAGTTCCTTTTAAATTATTTTATAAAACTACTAATTTAAACATTATTTATTTTTAAAGAAATTAATAAAAATATAATTTTATGCCAAAGATTAACACCAATCATAAATTAAAAATAATATTAAAACTTACAAGAATTATCAAAGTTCACTTAAGCTAATTTATTATACTTTTAAGTAAGCTAACCTAAAAGCTAGTTTACTAGAAAGTAATTAAGTACTAAATACTTTTAAAATTAATCCAGATAACTATAAAATTGATTAGCCTTTCACACCTAACTTTAAATTTTCAAAATTTTATGAGACAAATTTATTAAAATAATTCTAAAACTTATATAAAGATAGATCTTTTAATTTCGGGATAATTAATTCTAATTTAATTTTTAATTTAACCATTATGCAAAAGGTAAATAACATTTAATACTTTATTTATACTTCACAGATAAAAAACTTTTAAAATAAAATCTATTCATTGTAAGTGAATTATACCATTAGTACTAAGTTTTTATTTAATCCCAATTCTAGTTTCTAGGTTACTATGAAAATCTGGTGGCAGCCCAAAATCTCATTCTCGTGAATAAGGTGTAGCACCACCAATAGCTACTGAACGTTCAGCTAAATATGATTCTCAAATTAAAAAAACAAACAACATAACACCAAATACTGATATTAAAGATCCAAATGAAGATAATTGATTTCACTTATAATATCTATCTGGATAATCTGAATACCGCCGTGGTATACCAGCCAAGCCCAAAAAATGTTGTGGAAAAAAAGTTAAGTTAACAGAAATAAATATAACAAAAAAATGAGCTTTAGCTCATCGATCATTAAGAACCATTCCTGTTATTACTGGGAATCAATAAATAAATCCAGCAAAAATGGCAAATACAGCTCCTATTGATAAAACATAATGAAAATGAGCTACTACATAGTATGTATCATGCAAAACAATATCTAAAGATGAATTTGATAGAACAATTCCAGTTAAACCACCAAGTGTAAATAAGAAAATAAAACCAACTACTCAATATATTGGGGCCCCAAAATGAACATTTGATCCATACAAAGTTATTAATCAGCTAAATACCTTAATTCCAGTAGGAACTGCAATAACTATAGTAGCTGCTGTAAAATAAGCTCGTGTATCAACATCCATTCCAACTGTAAACATATGATGAGCTCAAACAATAAAACCAAGTACTCCAATTGAAATTATTGCGTAAATTATTCCTAAAGTTCCAAATGGCTGTTTTACAGTAAAGTTTCCAATAATATGAGAAATAATACCAAACCCTGGCAAAATTAAAATATAAACTTCAGGATGCCCAAAAAACCAAAACAAATGTTGATACAAGATGGGATCCCCCCCTCCTGCAGGATCAAAAAAACTTGTGTTAAAATTACGATCAGTTAATAGCATAGTAATAGCTCCTGCCAAAACTGGTAAAGATAGTAATAATAAAAAAACAGTAATTAAGATTGACCAGACAAATAATCTTAATCGTTCTATAGTTACCCCAGGTGAACGTATATTAAAAATAGTTGTAATAAAATTAATAGCTCCTAAAATTGAAGAAGCTCCAGCTAAATGTAATGAAAAAATAGCTATATCTACAGAGGCTCCTGCATGTCCTATAGGACCACTTAAAGGTGGATATACAGTTCACCCAGTACCTGCTCCGCCTTCAATTATTCTAGAACAAATTAAAAAAATAAATGATGGAGGTAGTAACCAAAATCTTAGATTATTTATTCGCGGAAATCTTATATCTGGAGCTCCAATAAGTAATGGCACTATTCAATTACCAAAACCACCAATTATAATAGGTATTACTATAAAAAAAATTATTACAAAAGCATGTGCAGTAACAATAACATTAAAAAAATGATCATCAGATAATACTCCTGCCGTTCCTAATTCTAACCGAATTAACAATGACAAACCAGTCCCAACTATTCCACATCACACCCCAAAAATTATATACAATGTTCCAATATCTTTATGATTAGTTGAAAATAATCATCGCAA